TGCTTTGGTTTTTTCCTGCCGTGTGTTTATATAGTGTTGCTTGTTTTTGTACCATTGATGGGTCCTACTTGGCCCTGAGAGAAGTTTTATTCTTGCTTGGGTTGTCTAGTGTTTGCTTGCTCTATATGTAAGTTTTTGCGTGTCTGCCTCCTTTTCTCTGGATGGGTTGAGGGACTGGGGAGCAATTTTTTATTTTCATTAGTTTTTATTGGTTAGTTGGGTTTGCCCTTATCCAGCAATGCATTTTAGTTTCGGTTAAATTTTGTGCCAGCAGCCGCGGTTATACCTTGGAGGCGTTTGGATTTGTTTGGTTTAGGTAGTTTTATGATCAATTTTTTGATTTTTAATGTTTATTTATTTTGGGTGAAATCTTTATTTTTGTTAGTGTTTGTTGTTTATTTGTAGGCTGCGAAACTCTTGTTCATAAACTAGGATTAGATACCCTATTATTTTGAGTGTTAATGTTTTTACCTGAGTAGTATTAGTTGTGTTCTTGAAACTTAAAGAATTTGGCGGTATCCTACTCCTTTCAGAGGAATCTGTCTCGTTATCGATAGTCCGCGTTGGACCTTACTTGGGGTTAAATTATGGTTTGTATACCGCCGTTTATTGATTATCTTTTTAGAGCTTCTGAATTTTCTGGTTTCTTTAATTTGATTTATTGCAGGTCAAGGTGCAGCTTTTTCTAAGTGTGATGATGGATTACAGTGTTATTTGATGTTTTTGGATTGTTTGATTTGAATATTGGCATGAAATTGGATTTGGTTGTAATGTTTTGTAGATTGTTTACATGATAGTTTGGTTCTAGGATATGTACACATCGCCCGTCGCTCTCATTTAAGTTGTTGATGAGATAAGTCGTAACAAAGTGGCTGTACCGGAAGGTGTGGCTGGATTGATTCAGATCATTTCTATTAGTTGAGTTTTCATTTACGCTGAATTATTTTGTCGTGCGATTCGGCATGGTCTGATTTTAGTCTGTTTTCTTGCTTTTTTGTTGTGTTTATTTGGTTGTTAATTGAAGTACCATTTTGTTGTTGTATGTTTTTGATTTAATTTTTGTTGCGATAGTTTACTTGTACTGTGAGGGGTTGTTGATCTTTTTGTGGAAGTTGATTTTGTTTATTGTACCTTGTGTATCAGGGTTCATTGAATTTTGTTATTTATTTTTATTTCCCGATTTTGAAGGAGTTAATGGTTTGTGCTAGTTGGTGTTTCATCATCATTGGTAATGGGTTGTTGGTAGTGATATGCTATTCGTCTTTGTTGGTTTCTGGTTTTCCGAGAAATGAATTTAATTCATGCGTTTTGTTTAAAGTTTATTGTTGATTTATAGCTTTTTATTTGATGCTAAGATTAGGGGGGATTAGCTCCTTATTTTATTGTTATAACTTTGTGTTCGGCTATTTAGTTTTGTGGATTTTATGGTGATTTTCAATTTGATTATGTTAAAGTTTTATTCGTTCTTTTTTTTATTTTTAGTGGTTTATTCTGTTTTATTGGAATGTTTTCTTTATTTTGTTTATGTTTGGTATTTATTATGGAATTAGTAAATTATATTTTTATGTTGTTTTTTGGTGTTAATTTCTTTTAAGGAATTAGGCAAATTTTTATGTCCGCCTGTTTAACAAAAACATCTTTTCTTGTTAGTTTCTGAAGTATGGCCTGCCCGCTGACGTATTTTGAGTTGAAGGGCCGCGGTATTTTGACCGTGCAAAGGTAGCATAGTCATTAGTTCTTTAATTGTGATCTGGTATGAATGGCTTGACGAGACATAGGCTGTCTTAGTGTGAATTTATTGTTGAATTTGGAGTTTAAGTTAAAATTCTTAGATGTTTTTATGGGACGAGAAGACCCTATAGAGTTTTACATTTGATTGTGCATTTCTTGTTGTTTGTTTTAGGTTTTTGCGTGTCTTTTGTTTTGTTGGGGTGATGGGAGGAATTTATTTAACTCCTCTTTTTATGTGATATATTGATTTATATTTGTTTTGATCCATTTATTTTGATTGTAAGATTAAATTACCTTAGGGATAACAGCGTTATCCTCCCTGAGAGTTCTTATTGGCGGGGGGGTTTGCGACCTCGATGTTGGATTAAGGTTTATTTTTGGTGTAGGAGCTGAATTGATTAGGTCTGTTCGACCTTTAAAATCTTACATGATCTGAGTTCAAACCGGCGTGAGCCAGGTTGGTTTCTATCTATAATGGATTTTATGCCTTAGTACGAGAGGACCGGGCATTTGGAATAATTTTGTTTTTATTTGGGCTATTGTTAATGTGGCTATTTTGGCAGATAAGTGCGTTGGATTTAGAATCTTTTAATGTGAGTTTTAACTTACAGGTAGTATGAATGTTGGGTTTGTTTTTTCTCGTTATTGTTTTTTTGTTGGTAATGATTTTTGTTATGGTGGGGGTGGCTTTTCTTACTCTGCTGGAGCGTAGGGTCCTGGGTTATGTTCATATTCGTAGGGGTCCTAATAGGGTTGGATTTGTTGGTATTTTTCAGCCTTTTAGTGATGCTATTAGGCTGTTTTCTAGGGAACAGTATTTCCCTTTAGTTTCTAATTACTTGGTTTATTATTTTTCTCCTGTCTTTGGGTTTTTCCTTTCTTTGTTGGTTTGATTATTATTTCCTTACTTGAGAGGTTTTTTTTCTTTTGAGTTAGGCTTGCTTTTTTTTTTGGCTTGTACTAGTCTTGGTGTTTACACTGTTATGATTGCTGGATGATCCTCTAATTCTAGTTATTCCTTGTTGGGTGGCCTTCGTGCCTTGGCTCAGACTATTTCTTATGAGGTTAGACTGGCTTTTATCTTGCTTTCCTTTGTTGTTTTGGTTTCTAGATATGATTTGACCTATTTTTATTATTTTCAGGTTTATTTGTGGTTGATTTTTTTTTCTCTTCCTTTGTCGTTTGTTTGGTTTGTTTCTTGTTTAGCTGAGACTAATCGTACTCCCTTTGATTTTGCTGAGGGGGAGTCTGAGCTTGTCTCTGGCTTTAATGTCGAGTATGGTGGGGGTGGCTTTGCTTTAATTTTTTTGGCTGAGTATGCCAGTATTCTTTTTATGAGATTGCTGTTCTGTATTATTTTTTTGGGTAGTGATCTTTATTCATTCTTTTTTTATGTTAGGGTGGTGTTTGTTTCCTTTTTATTTATTTGGGTTCGGGGTACTTTGCCTCGGTTCCGTTACGATAGGTTGATGTACCTGGCTTGGAGGAGATTTTTGCCCCTTTCGTTGAATTATCTTTTGTTTTTTGTCGGGCTTAGGTGTTTCATTTTCTGGTTGTTGTAGTGTATTAATTTAGGTACTGTGAAGTTAACAGAAGACTTGAACTTCTTTCATGATGTTTTCAAGGCATCAGGCGATTCTTGGCTTTTTAACTTTAGTTTGTTATCCTATCTCATATGGTTAGTGTTGTTGGGTTTATTGTGTAGTATATGAAGTATAGAATCGTTAGGATTTGTCCTGTTAGGATGTATGGGTCTTCTACGGGTCGTGCTCCGATTCATGTTAGTAGGATAACTGTATTTGTTATTGTTCAGAATAGTGCTTGGTTGATTGGGTAGAATTGTATTCCTCGGAACTTTGATTTTGTTGTTGGTATGATGAATAAGATTGCAATTGATATTGCGAGGGCAATTACTCCTCCTAGTTTGTTGGGGATTGATCGTAGGATTGCGTATGCGAATAGGAAGTATCATTCTGGTTGGATGTGTACTGGTGTTACTATTGGATTGGCCGGTGTGAAGTTGTCTGGGTCTCTTAGCATGTATGGTTCCTTTAGGGCCAGTATTGTTAGTAGTATGATGGTGATTGTAAATCCTAGGATGTCCTTTACTGTGAAGTATGGGTGGAATGGGATTTTGTCTGTGTTTTTGTTTAGCCCTAGTGGGTTATTTGATCCTGTTTGGTGTAGGAATAGTAGGTGGATTATCACTATTGCTGCGATTACGAACGGTATTAGGAAGTGTAGTGCGAAGAATCGTGTTAGTGTTGCGTTATCTACTGCGAATCCTCCTCATACTCATTGTACTACTTCTTTCCCTACGTAGGGGATTGCTGATAATAGGTTGGTGATTACTGTGGCTCCTCAGAATGATATTTGCCCTCATGGTAGTACGTATCCTAGGAATGCGGTTGCTATCGTTAGGAATAGGATTAAGACTCCTACTGATCAAGTGTGTATGAATTTGTATGATCCGTAATATATGTTTCGTCCGGTGTGTATGTAGATACATACGAAGAATAATGAGGCTCCGTTTGCGTGTAGGGTTCGTAGTAGCCAGCCGTGGTTTACGTCTCGGCAAATGTGGCTGACTCTATCGAATGCGTATTCGATATTTGGGCAGTAGTGTATAGCTAGGAATAGTCCTGTGATGATCTGTATGATTAGGCAGACTCCTAGTAGTGATCCGAAGTTTCATCACCCTCTAATTGTGGATGGTGTTGGTAGGTCTACTAGGGCGTTTCTTGCAATTTTGATTAGCGGGTGTTTATTTCGTATGGGTTTGTTCATTAGTTTGAGTGTCGTAGTGGTCCTTTGTGTGCGTTAATAATGTTTACTACTACGATTAGGGTTAGTAGTATGTATATTACTAGCAGGATTGTTATCGTTCCTATGGTCTGGTTGTATATGATGGTTGTTGTTGTTGTGATTTCTCTTTCTATTATAGTTTCGTGCTCACTTATTTCTTTGTTGTTGATGGTTGATGGTATTGTATATATTAGGATTGGGGTTATAATAGCTATGGCTGTGATTACTTTATTTGATGGCGAGAATATTTCGTTTGAGGCGAGTCTTGTTATGTATATGAATAGAACTAGTATGCCTCCTACTATGATTATGAATAGGATGTATGAGAATCAGAATCTTTTGTATATTATTCCTCTTATTAGGCAAACTAGCATGGTTTGGGCAAGTAGTATTATTCCTATTGCTAGTGGGTGTTTTATTTGTGTGAATGTTATTCTTGTTATTATTCTTGCTGATATAAGTATTTTTGTTATGTCAGGGGGTATTTTATTGAAAATGTTAATTTTGGGGATTAATGAAATGGTGTTGTGTGGCCTTTCCTCTGAAGTTTTAAAAGGTTATTGCTTATTTTTGGTTTACAAGACCAATATTTTTATTAAATTATTAAAACTTTTCTTATTTAATGTCGATGTGGATGTATTTTTTTATTGTTTACCTTTGTGGTGTTTGGGTCTTTTGTTCTAGTCGAAGGCATTTGTTGGTTACTTTGTTGAGATTGGAGTTTATTGCTTTGGTTCTTTATTTTTCTGTTTATTTTTATTTGTGTAGTTTTAGTTATAGCTTGTTTTTTGTTGTTTATTTTTTGGTTTTCTCTGTTTGTGAGGGCTCTTTGGGCTTGTCTATTTTGGTTTCTATGGTACGTAGTCACGGTAATGATTATTTCCAGTCTTATAGTGTTCTTCAGTGTTAAAGTTTCTTTGTTTCTTGATTTTTTTGACCCCCTTATGTTTCTTGCCTAGTTCTTGGTGGTTGATCTGTTCTTTGTTGTTTTTTATTTCCTTCTTTTTATTTTTTTCTTTTCCTTATTTTTTTTGTTGGGGTAGTTTGGGTTATTTTTTTGGGTGTGATTTAATTTCTTACGGGCTTATTTTCCTTAGTTTTTGGATTTGCGTTCTTATGATTTTGGCCAGAGAGTCTGTTTTTCGTTTTTATTATTTCCCTGGTTTTTTTTTGTTTGTTGTTATTTTCCTTGTTTCTATGTTGTATTGTACATTTAGTAGAATTAGTTTGCTTTCTTTTTATGTCTTTTTTGAGAGTAGATTGATTCCTACTTTGTTTTTGATTTTGGGTTGGGGCTATCAGCCTGAGCGGGTTCAGGCTGGCATTTACTTGTTGTTTTATACTTTGTTGGCGTCTCTTCCTTTATTGGTTGGTATTTTGTTTGTCTATAATTACTTATGTTCTTTGTGTTTGTTTTTGTTGTATGGGGCAGGCCTTTCCTCTGGGGTTTTGTTTTATGTTTGTATGATTTTTGCTTTTTTGGTTAGGATGCCAATGTTTATGGTTCATTTGTGGCTTCCTAGGGCTCATGTAGAGGCTCCTGTTTCTGGTTCTATGATTTTAGCTGGTGTTTTGTTGAAGTTGGGTGGTTATGGTCTTGTTCGTGTCTTTCCTTTGTTGTTTAGGTTTGGCTTTGTTTTTAGATTCGTTTGGATTTCTCTGAGTTTAGTTGGCGGGGTTTTTGTTAGATTATTTTGTTTACGGCAGACTGATTTGAAGTCGTTGGTTGCTTATTCTTCTGTAGCTCATATGGGTATGGTTATTGGGGGTCTTATGACATTTGGTTATTGAGGTGTGTGTAGATCTTACATTTTGATGATTGCTCATGGTTTGTGTTCTTCTGGCCTTTTTTGCTTGTCTAATATTTCTTATGAGCGCTTTGGTAGTCGGAGTCTTTTGGTTAATAGGGGTTTAATTAACTTGATGCCTAGAATGGCTATGTGGTGGTTTTTGTTAAGTGCTTGTAATATGGCAGCTCCTCCTTCCCTTAATCTTCTTGGTGAGATTGGCCTTCTGAGTAGTTTGGTTTCTTGGTCTTGATCTCTTATGTTTGCGTTGGTATTGTTGTCTTTTTTTAGTGCTGCTTATACATTGTATCTGTATTCTTATAGTCAGCATGGTTCGGTTTATTCTGGTCTTTATACTTGTTCTTTGGGTTATGTTCGTGAGTTTTTGTTGCTGTTTTTGCATTGGTTTCCATTAAATATTATTGTTTTGAGGGTTGATGTTGCTGTCTTTTGTGTTTAGGGATCTAAATAGTTTAAGTAAAATATTGGTTTGTGGTGCCGATGATATGAGTTTTGTTTTAGATTTATGTCTATTTGTTTTGTTAGATTTGTTTTTTTATTTTTGTTAGGATGATTTTGTTGTTTTTGTGGGGTTTATTTTGTTATGAGTGATCTTGTTTTCTTTATTGATTGGAATATTGTTACGGTGAATAGAAGCTCTGTTATTATGACTTTCTTGTTTGATTGGATGTCTTTACTGTTCATGGGTTTTGTTTTTATTATTTCTTCTTTGGTTATTCTTTATAGTGATGATTACATGTTTGGTGATTTGAATATCTTTCGGTTTATCTTGTTGGTCTTGATGTTTGTTGTTTCTATAATGTTTCTAATTATTAGTCCTAATATTATTAGTATTTTGTTAGGATGGGATGGTTTGGGCTTGGTTTCTTATTTGCTGGTTATTTATTATCAGAATGTTAGGTCTTACGGTGCTGGCATGTTGACTGTTTTGTCAAATCGTATTGGTGATGTTGCTTTGTTGATGGTCATTGCTTGGATGATTAATTTTGGTAGTTGGAGTTTTATTTATTACTTAGATTATTTGGCGGGTTCGGTTGAGATGGAGTTGATTTCTTTTCTTGTTGTATTGGCCGCTATGACTAGGAGTGCTCAGATTCCTTTTTCTTCCTGGTTGCCTGCAGCTATGGCTGCTCCTACTCCTGTCTCTGCTTTAGTGCATTCTTCTACTTTGGTTACTGCGGGTGTTTACTTGTTGATTCGTTTTAGTCCTTCTTTTAGTCTTTGGCTCAATGGTTTTTTGTTGTTGGTTTCTGGTTTGACTATGTTTATGGCCGGTCTTGGTGCTAATTTTGAGTATGATTTGAGGAAGGTTATTGCTTTGTCTACTCTGAGACAGTTGGGTCTTATGATTATGACTATTTCTGTCGGGTTGTCGGGTTTGGCTTTTTTTCATTTGTTGACTCATGCCTTGTTTAAGGCGTTATTGTTTATGTGTGCTGGTAGTGTTATCCATTCTTTGGGTGACTCTCAGGATATTCGATTTATGGGTGGTTTGTCAGTTTGTATGCCTTTCACGTCTTCCAGATTGATAGTTTCTAATTTTGCTCTTTGCGGTATTCCGTTTTTGGCCGGTTTCTATTCTAGGGATTTTATTCTGGAGATGTTTTCTATGGGGTATGTTAATATGTTTAGTTTTTTCTTGTTGTTTTTGTCTACTGGTTTGACGGTTTGCTATTCTTTCCGTTTATTTTATTATTCTATGTGTGGTGATTTTAATTTTGTTCCTTCTTATTCTATGGCTGAGACTAGTTATAATATGGTCTTTGGTATGGTTGGTTTATTAGTAATGTCTATTTTTGGTGGTAGTTTCCTTATGTGACTAATTTGTCCTACTCCTTCTGTTGTTTGCTTACCTTACTATCTGAGGTTTCTCACTTTGTTTGTGGTTATTGTGGGCGGCTGGCTTGGTTATGGATTGGCCGGTTTTGCTTTTGGTGATAGTTTATTTTCTATGGGTTGGTATGGTTCTTCTTTTTTTTCTGGTTCTATGTGGTTTATACCATTCTTATCTACTTACGGTGTTTCTTTTTGGCCGTTGGAGGTTGGTTATAGGTCAGTGAGGGTGCTTGATTTTGGGTGAATGGAGTATTTTGGTGGTCAGGGTATTTATTGGGCCTCTTTTAATCTTAGTAGGGTCAATCAGTGGTTTCAGTATAATGGTTTGAGGATTTTTTTAGGGTTTTTTGTTATGTGAATTGTTATTTTGTTGTTTGTTCTTGTTTATTACTTGGATAGCTTATTTTATTTAGAGCGTGACACTGAAGATGTCAATGAGGCATGGGTTTGCCTTTAAGTGGTTTTATTTATAAAAGTTTTTCTTTGTCTTTACAGTGAAAGTGTAATGTTTTTCTAAACTACATAAATGTAGAAGTGTAAACGGACTTTAACCGCTATAGTGATAAGTTAGCAGCATTCACTTTTTGTTCACTTCTTTAACTGGAATTATTTATTCACTTTTATTATTAACAATAATATACCTCTTTTTGGTTTCAGTTAAGGTGTTACTGAAAGTGAGGATAATTTCTTATCTAGGGTCAGGTCGAAGCTGATTGCAATATTTGCTTCTCCACTTTTAGTTGAGGCTAACTATTTTTGTAGTACTTTTTGAATGCAACTCAAATGTTATTGTTAACTATAGTCCCTTAGTTATTCTCTTCATTCGAGTGACCCTTGGTTCCATTCATGGTATAGGCCGATAATTAGGATTAGTAGGAATATGATTCTTACTGTTATTCATGATTTTATGTTTGATGTTATTATAGTGACTGGCATTGGTAGTAGTAGGGCAATTTCTACGTCAAAGATTATGAAGATAACGGCGATTAGGAAGAATCGTGATGAGAAGGGTAGTCGTGCGGAGTTTTTGGGGTCGAATCCGCACTCAAATGGTGATCTTTTTTCCCGGTCTTCGTTTCTCTTTTTTGAGATTAGCGTTGTTAGTAGTATGATTACTGTTGATAGTGTTATTGTTAATATTGCTGCTGTAGTGATTATTATTATTATTTATCTTGCTTTTGCAAACTTCTTGATTGGAAGTCAAGTATACTTTTATTATAATAGATAAATCTTTACTAGTTACCTCATCAGTAGATTGAGATGTATAGGAATAGTCAGACTACGTCTACGAAGTGTCAGTATCATGCTGCTGCTTCAAATCCGAAGTGGTGGTTTGATGAGAAGTGTAGTGTTATTTGCCGTAGGAGGCATGTTGTTAGAAAGGTTGTTCCGATAATTACGTGTAGTCCGTGGAATCCCGTTGCTATAAAGAATGTTGATCCGTATGCGGAGTCTGCAATTGTGAATGGTGCCTCAATGTACTCATATGCTTGTAGTGCGGTGAAATAGATTCCTAATAGTACGGTGAAGAATAGTCCTTGGGTGGCTTGGGTGGTATTATTTTCTAATAGGCTGTGGTGTGCCCATGTTACTGTTACTCCTGATGCTAGTAGAATTGCTGTATTTAGTAGTGGCACCTGTAGGGGGTTGAATGGTTGGATTCCTGTTGGTGGTCAGGTTGATCCTATTTCGATTGTTGGTGATAGACTTCTATGGAAAAATGCTCAGAAGAATGATACGAAGAATAGGATTTCTGAAACGATAAATAGGATTATACCTCACCGTAGGCCTTTTGTTACTATTTTTGTATGCATTCCTTGGTAGGTTCCTTCACGTGTAATGTCTCGTCATCATTGAATTATTGTTATAATGGTGATGATTGTTCCTACTACTAGTAGGCTGTTGTCGTATTGGTGGAATCATTTGATTAGTCCTATTAGTGTTACTATTGCTCCAATGGCCCCTGTGAGTGGCCATGGTCTTTTGTTTACTATGTGGAATGGGTGATTTTCGTGTATTGACATTAGTTGACTTCTCTAGAGTATAGGGTTCTTAGGATTGCGAATACATACGATTGGATGATTGCTACGGCTGCTTCTAGAATTAGTAGAAGGATTTGGGCTGTAATTAGGATTGACAGTATTGTGTGTCTTATTGATGGTCCGTTGTTTCCTAGTAGTGTTAGTAGTAAGTGCCCTGCGATTATGTTTGCGGTTAGCCGTACTGCTAGTGTTCCCGGCCGGATTAGGTTTCTGATCGTTTCGATGATTACTATGAATGGTATTAGTATGGTGGGGGTTCCCTGGGGCACTAGGTGTTCGAATATGTGGTTTGTGTTTTTGATTCATCCAAATAGTATGAATCTTACTCATATGGGTAGAGCCAGTGTAAGTGTGAGTGTTAGGTGACTTGTTCTGGTAAAGATGTACGGAAATAGTCCTAGGAAGTTATTTGCTAGGATTATAAGGAATAGTGATGTTAAGATGAATGTGTTTCCCCTATTGATGCTTCCTTTTCTTGAGATTGTTTTTATTTCCTGGTGTATTTTATTTATTAGGACGCTTATTGTTATGCTGTTGCGGGATGGGATTAGTCAGATACTTGTTGGGATTAATATCAGTCCAATGATTGTTCTTGTTCAATTTAATGGTAGGTTGCTGATCTCTGTCGTTGGGTCAAAGATGGAGAATAGATTTCTTATCATTTTCAGTTTACCTTGTTGGTGGTGATGATTGTCTTGTCTGTTGCCTTGTTTTTGGGTGGTTGATTGAAGTAGTTTATGATGTTGAATAGTATGAAGGATGTTAAGAATGCGGCGTATAGTGTTATTCATTCTATGGGTATTATTTGAGGTATAGGAGGATATCTTTCCGATTATTTCAGTTTGACATTCTGATGTTATTATTTTAACTAATCCTTCTTCATCAGAGGTACTTGCTAGTATACCATGTGCTGGTTTAAGAGACCATTACTTGCTTTCAGTCATCTGATGATTCTCTTATCTTTGAGATTCAATTAATGAATTTGTTTGTGGTTACTCTTTCGATTGTAATCGGCATAAATCTGTGGTTTGCTCCACAGATTTCTGAGCATTGCCCATATAGAATCCCAGGACGGTTAATTGAGAATCTGACTTGATTTAGTCGTCCTGGGGTGGCATCTGTTTTTACTCCTAGTCTTGGTACTGTTCATGAGTGTAGTACGTCTGCTGCTGTAACGATTATTCGGGTTGGTGAGTTTATTGGTAGTACGATTCGGTTGTCTGTGTCTAGGAGACGGAATGTGTCTTCTTGTTGTTCTTGTGTTATGTATGAGTCGAATTCTAGCTTTGTGAAGTCTGAGTATTCATAACTTCAGTATCATTGGTGTCCTACTGCCTTTAGTGTTAATGTTGGGTTGTGTACTTCATCTATTAGGTAAAGTAGTCGGAGGGATGGTATTGCAATGAATACCAAGATGATTGCTGGCGCGATGGTTCAGAGGGTTTCAATTATTTGGCCTTCTAGGATGAATCGGCTGGTTTGTTTATTTTGAATGATTCTGGTTATTGTGTACATGACTGTAGTGATGATTATTAGTATGATTATTAGGGCATGGTCATGAAAGAAGATTAGTTGTTCTATGATTGGTGATGCTCTGTCTTGGAGTCTTAGGTTTAGTCATGTTGTCATTTTTGTTCTAATGAAAGTTAAAAACTTTATTTATGGAGCTTAAATCCACCGCACTTATCTGCCACGTTAGATTTTAATTATGTGTTGTTGAGATGGTTGGTAATTCTGAGTAGCTGTGTTCTGCTGGCGGGAACTTTTGTAATCATTCTACTGAGTTTCTTGTGTGTGTAGGGAATAAGATCTGTCGATTTGATGTAATTCTTTCTCATATGATAAATAGGAATATCATTACTCTTACGAACGAGATTGTTGATCCTATGGATGAAATAATGTTTCATGTTGTGTAGGCGTCTGGATAGTCTGAGTATCGTCGTGGTATCCCTGCTAGGCCTAGGAAGTGTTGTGGGAAGAATGTTATGTTTACCCCTACAAATATTACGGCAAATTGGGCTTTTAATCATTTTGGGTTTATGGTGAGCCCTGTGAATAGGGGGAATCATTGGACAAATCCGCCCATGATGGCGAATACTGCTCCTATGGATAGTACGTAGTGGAAGTGGGCTACTACGTAGTAGGTGTCGTGTAGTACGATGTCGATCGATGAATTTGCTAGTACTACTCCTGTTAGTCCTCCTATGGTGAATAGGAATACGAATCCTAGGGCTCATAGGCAAGCTGCTCTGTATGTTATTCGGGTTCCGTATATAGTTGCAAGTCATCTGAAGATTTTGATTCCTGTTGGCACTGCGATGATTATTGTCGCTGATGTGAAGTAGGCTCGTGTGTCAACGTCTATTCCTACTGTGAATATGTGGTGTGCTCATACTACGAATCCTAGTAGGCCGATTGCTATTATGGCAAAGATTATCCCGAGGTTTCCAAATGCTTCCTTTTTCCCTCTTTCATGGCAAATGATGTGTGAGATTATTCCAAATCCCGGTAGGATGAGAATGTATACTTCTGGGTGTCCAAAGAATCAGAACAGATGTTGATAGAGAATGGGATCTCCCCCTCCTGCTGGGTCAAAGAAGGATGTGTTTAGGTTTCGATCAGTTAGTAGTATTGTGATTGCTCCTGCTAATACTGGTAGTGATAGCAAGAGTAGTAGGGCTGTGATGGCTACTGACCATACGAATAGGGGGATTCGTTCTGGTTTTATGCTTTTTGGCTTTATGTTAATAGTTGTTGAGATGAAGTTTACTGCTCCTAGGATGGAGGATACTCCTGCTAGATGGAGGGAGAAGATGGCTAAGTCTACTGATGCTCCGGCATGTGCAATTCCTCTTGCAAGGGGAGGATAAACTGTTCATCCTGTCCCCGCACCGCTTTCTACAGTGCTGCTAGTTAGGAGAAGGGTTAGTGATGGTGGTAGAAGCCAGAATCTTATGTTGTTTATCCGTGGGAATGCTATGTCTGGTGCTCCTAGTATTAGTGGTACCAATCAGTTTCCGAAGCCTCCAATTATGATTGGTATTACCATAAAGAAAATTATGACGAAGGCATGGGCTGTGACGATGACATTATAGATCTGGTCATCTCCAATTAGGGACCCTGGTTGTCCAAGTTCTGTTCGGATCAGTATTCTTAGGGATGTTCCGACCATTCCTGATCAGGCTCCGAATACGAAGTATAGTGTTCCAATGTCCTTGTGATTGGTTGAGAAGAGTCATCGAGTTAAGATTAGTGGAGTGGCTGAGATTAATAAGTAGGCGATAGGCTGTAAATCTATTCAGGAGTGTTTACGTTACTCTTCCACTATTGTTTTATGGTCTTGTATTCATCTTGTGATTACAGAATGCAATTCTGTGGGGGTAAGTTAATACTTATCAAGGCCTAAAGGGAGCCCTTTATTTATAGCTTTGAAGGATATTAGTTTGCTTAACTTAAGGCCTTCTTTGTTCTAGTTAGTAAATGTTGGCGATGATAGTACATGCTGCTAGCCCTGTTATGGAGATTGATGACAGTGCTAGGGCTGTGATATTTCTTGTTTTTTTGTTCCTAGGGGCCTTTATATTTCATTTCGGTTCTGTGCTTAGGATTATGAATCTCGAGTAGGAGATCTTTAGGTAGTAGTATAGAGTTATCAGTGATGTTACTACTACGATTGTTGCTATGGGGGCCAGTCTGTTTATGATTATAGCTTGGATAATGACTCATTTTGGTAGGAATCCTAGGAATGGTGGTAGTCCTCCTAGGGATAATAGTGATGTGAATATTATAAACTTTATCAGGGTTGCTTCTTTGTTTGTTATTATGGTTTGATTGATGAATGAGACTCCAGATAGTTTAATGGCTGATACGACTGTTACTGCTAGTGTTGAGTATACTGCGAAGTATACTGTTCATAGGCTTTCTCTCAGGGCCAATGCGATTAGCATCCAGCCAGTGTGATTGATAGATGAGTAGGTTAGGATCTTTCGTATTGAGGTTTGGTTAAGTCCTCCAATTGCTCCTACGATTGTTGATATTAAAATGATTCTGAATGTGAATATGTTAATTTCAATCAGGTAGGACATTAGTATTAGTGGGGAGGCTTTTTGTACTGTTATTAGTAATGCGCAATTTTCTCATCTCAATCCTTCCATCACTCCTGGGAATCATCAGTGAAGAGGTGCGGCTCCACTTTTTAGCAGGAGAGGGGTACAGATGATTATTGGTGTATATGCGGTTCTTTCTAGGGTGAATAGGTCTTCTGTTAGTGTTTTTATTACAACTATAAATAGCAGTGTCGTTGAGGCTAGTACTTGTACAATGAAGTATTTTAATGAGGCTTCTGTGTTGTACATGTTTTTGATGTTGGATATCAATGGGATAAATGATATTAGGTTGATTTCCAGTCCTATTCATGCTCCTAGTCATGAATTGGAGGATACAGACACTAATACACCTCTTACTAGGGTGGTTAGTAAGAGGATTTTGGTTGGATTATTGGGCATTAGAGAAGAGAGTTGTTTACTCTATTTATGGGGTATGAACCCATTAGCTTGTTTAGCTTACTTTTCTATGTTTATTTCTTGCTTTTTACATCTTGGTGTATAGTGCACGTTAGCTTTTGATGCTTGGTGGTGGCAGTTCGATTCTGTCTGGTGTAATGATGGTAGAGGTTTTGCTCTACATGTTTTATCCTATCACGATAATCCTTTAGTCAGGCTCGTCATT